TCATGAAAGATTCGTCAGGTCATTGATACGAATAATATCAAAATACCAAATTCGTTCTTTATATAACCTCTTTGAAAAATAAGAAATTCGTGGGAGAATAAAAGAAAGAACTTGTTCTTCCTCCATAAGGAATTCTTCTAAAAATTCCGAACCCAATCTTTTTAAAAAAGAACGTACAGTACTTTTGTGTTTACGTGCCAAAGTTCTAGCACACGAAAGTCTAAGTATATACTTTATACGATACAAACTCTTTTTTTTTGAGGATCCGCTGTAAAAATGCGAAAGATTTCGGCATATCCGACCAAATCTATCGATAATATCAGAATCTGATGAATCAGCCCAAGCAGGCTTACTAATGGGATGTCCTGAAAAGTTACAAAATTTCGCTTTAGACAATGATCCAATCAAAGGAATAATTGGAACTATAGTATCAAACTTTTTAATAACAATATCTATAATAAATGAATTTTCTAACATTTGACTCCTTACTGCTGAAGGAGTTGGTCGTACACTTGAAAGATAACCCAGAAAATCGAGAAAATAATTGGATAATTGGTTTATATGAATCCTATCCGGTTGAGACCAAAAGTAAAAATGACATTCCCATAAATTTACAAGGTAATATTTCCATTTCTTCATCAGAAGAGGGGTTCCTTTTGAAGACAAAATGGATTTTCCTTGAAATCTGAAATAATGTATGAAAGGATCCTTGAACAACCATAAGATAGTATGAAAATCATTACGAAAAACCACTAAACAATGTTCTATTTTTCTATAAAAATGTGTTCGATCAAGAAAAGCTCTAGAAGACGTTGATCGTAAATGATAAGATTGTTTACGGAGAAAAACGAATATGGCTTCCGATTCATATACATGAAAATTATATAGGAACAGGAATAATCTTTGATTCTCTTTTGAAAAAAAGAGATTCTTTTTCGTTTTTTTAGTAATAAGACTATTCCAATTATGATACTTGTAGAGAAAGAATCTCAATAAGTGCAAAAAGGGAGCATCTTGTATCCAAGAGCGAAGGGTTTGAACCAATAGTTCCAGATGGATAGGGTAGGGTATTAGTATATCTAATACATGATTTAAATATAATAATTTATCCTCTAAAAAGGGAAATATGGAATGAATTGATCGTAAAGTCATAGATTTGTCTATTTCTTTACTTTCTGGGGAGGATACTAATCGCAGTGAGAATGGAAGTTCCACAATGACTGCAACCCCCTCTGATATCATTTGAGAATCCAAATTTTTATTATACCCGAAAACATTTTTTCGATTAGAATCATTCGTCAAAATAATCAAATGCTTCTGTTGATACATTCGAGTAATTAAACGTTTAACAATTATTAAACTATATTTATTGTCATAACCTAAATTTTCCATAGGCTCATAAAGAATTGATTTATTTAACCCATGATCATGAGCAAGTGCATAAATGTATTCCTGAAAGAGAAGTGGGTATAGGAAGTCCCGTTCTCGCGATCTATCTATCTTTAAATATCCTTGTAATTCCTCCATTTGAAATTCTATTTGAACCAAAACCGGGGATTTCTTGGGTCATCAAGTGATACGATACATAGGTACGATACAGTCAAAACAAGGTATCAAGGTATATAGTAAGAAAAGATACCTTGGAAATGATTAATCCATGGATTCTCTCTTTTTCCATCTGATTGGTTCTTATTCGTTATAAGATACCGAAGATGGTTAGAAATCCTTTATTTTTGCAACCCGATCGCTCTTTTGACTTTAGAATTATGTTTCTCAATATACTGTTTCTTTTACACATTCGTCTCCGCACAGGGATATAATTAATAGAATAGTTAGGATTCAAAAAAAAAAAAAAGTGAAGAATCCACTTAATTAAAGTTATTTCATAACCTTTGCCCGCCCCAGGGACTAATATATTTCTAACGTATAATTAGATCGGGTAATTTGTAATTATTCGAATTAAGAACCGAAGCTCGTTGCTCTTTTTGTTTCCCGATAATTGGAGCTTTTTGGCTCTATCCATTTATTCACTCGATCCAACCATAATTGATTTTTTGTACCGCTCTAAGAATTAAAACTCTAAGAAAACAAACAAATATTTTGTACCGATCCCGTAAGGGTTAAGTACTCTATCTTAGAGCTATTCATTTATGATATGAGTTATTCATTTATACGACATGCTGTTTTTTCCATTCGTTCCCTCTCAGGATCAGTCGGGGTCTTACAAACTCTACCAACGGTATGGACGAATCCGTTGCTTCATCCAAATGTGTAAAAGATTTTAGCCGCACTTAAAAGCCGAGTACTCTACCGTTGAGTTAGCAACCCAAAAATAGAATTATGGTGTGTAGATACGATCGAAAAAAAAATAGAGATTGGATTGCACAACCCCATCAAAAACATTTTTGATAGTAAATTATGAACATAAAAATGAACAGCTATAATTAAAATATGAAAAATTCCCGGATAATCAAAATGAAATATATCTCAGATATATAAAAATTATGAATAACCCCTTATATATTATATATATTATTTATTATATTATTATATATTATTATATAATTCATATAATTCTAATCTAATTTATAGAATTAATATTTTTAGAATTCATATTTTTTTTATTAGTTAGAAGAGACTTTCTCGTGTTGTATCAATCGAATCTAAGGAACCTATCGCTTACATGAAGTAAAGTAAAAAATAAAAACTTATAGGGCGTGGATAAATAGATCTATTTATCCACGATCAATTATATTTGTTCAATACACTATTGTCAATATGAACGTTGACAAATAAAAATTTAAATAAAATAAAATAATAAGAACTTGTGTTGGATTGGCACTTCATAGATAATCTACCTAGAGAATAAAAAAAGTGTAGATGTAGATAAATAAAAAATAATCATCAAGAAGAAAGCTCGGCCCCTTTTTTAGTGGAGTCTCGCCAAAAACTACCCGATTGGGGGATAATCCCATACATAATTTTATGGATAGAACAAAAGATGGGGAAACACTGAAACCATGCATTTTTTTGGTTTTTTGGTCGAAAACCCGAAAAAACCATTCGTACTTATAACTCAAGTTGGATAATTCTCAAAGAGTTCAAAGGAAAATCCCGAGTCCTTGGCATTTCATTTATTGAGCTGTCTCTAACCCACTTTTTTGTCTCGTTTAGAATCCATTTTTTTTGATTCTTTATTTTGTTCAAAGTGTTGAGACAATTTAAATTGGTGTTTTCTTGTTCCAGGATCGTTTATCTTCGTTTTGAATCATTGGGTTTAGACATTACTTCGGTGATCCTTAATCGTTTCAAAATGGCAGCAACATACCTTTTGTTATTTATTGACTATCGAAGAATCGTATGAACGCTTGATTCCCGTGTGATACACTTTATGATCGAAATAGTTTTTCCAATTCCAACAAAAATTTCAAATCAAAAAAGATATTTTATTAGACTTGAATCTTTTCTTTTGAATTTCTATATCGAAGATATGCTTACGAAGTTGTTCTAACTTATTGATTGACATTAACCCTAGATCCTTACCTCTTAGAAATGAATTAATCCTTTCCGCGCGAGCTCCATCGTGTATTATTTACTTTAACTAACAACCCCATTTAGTTGGGTTGTGGGTTGGTTTTAGAACTGAACAAACTATGTCGAGCCAAGAACACCTCATAATTTATATATTAAAAAATGGTGGATGTAAGAATCCACAACCGATCATTCCCTCAAGTCGCACGTTGCTTTCTACCACATCGTTTTAAACGAAGTTTTACCATAACATTCCTCAAGTTTGTTTGGAACCGGTATGGAATTGATTCAATATGGAATCATGAATAATCATTGAATTTACTCAATCGATACATAATCATAATATAATCATATATATAATAATCCATACTTTTTTTCTATTTCTATTCTATATTTCCTATTCTATATTTCATTTCATTTATTTCATTTCTATATATAAATATAATATATTTTATTTCTTTTTTTTTTTTTCTTATCAACCAGCACTCTTATTATGATGTGAACCATTAGGAGTAATTCATCGAATCGGTTAGATATAAAAAAGATCTCCTTCATATGATTCCACTATAGATATCTACATACATATAGATGGTATTTAACTAGAATTTTCTGTAATATAGATTGTATATTCCTATTACTAATTGTAGTTGCTGTGGTACATAGGTACATAAAATATTGGAAAAAGCGGATCCAAGGCATGAAAATATCCACTCGATCCATTTATGATACATGAAGGAGAGAAATACAGATCAAGCTCCCTTACTTTAGCGATTTACTTCGCCAAACAAAAGGGAGGGTAAAATTCTCCGAACCTTTGTTGTTTTATTTGAGTTAGGTTCAAGTTTGACGGGAATAATATTCTACGACTAGCAACTCATTTATTTCCAAACCGACCCACTTACTATCTATTATTTGATTGACCGATCCTTTATATTGGGATGAGTGAAGAGTTAAATGTTTTGGCAATTCTTCACGGGGAGATGAATCAAGATAATTTTGAATCAGAGCTCTGGATTTTTGTTCATCCCTTGTAGTAATAATATCTCGGGGTTTGCATCGATAACTTGGTATATCTACTATATGACCATTAACTAAAATATGCCTATGGTTAACTAATTGTCGGGCTCCAGGAATGGTCGAAGCCATACCTAATCGAAAAAGGATGTTATCCAAACGCATTTCAAGTAATTGTAGTAAAACCTGACCCGTTGACCCTTTGGCTTTTCCAGCGATATGAACGTATTTAAGTAATTGTCTTTCCGTTAGACCATAATGAAAACGCAATTTTTGTTTTTCTTCTAAACGAATACGATATTGAGATCTTTTCCCGGAGCGTGATTGGGTTCTAGGATCACTTCCGGGCGTGGTTCTTTTACTAGTACATCTGAGCATTTTAAATTGGCTAGTTAGTCCCGGTAAAACACCCAGACGGCGTATTTTTTTGAAACGAGGCCCTCGGTAACGAGACA